AACTCATATAAGCAAAAAATCTCAAGTATCCTTGATCGTGAGCCATATAATTATCACTATAAATTAGAACCATAATTCCAATAGTAGTGATCAACATTAACATAATAGAAGTAAGTGGATCAATCAAGTAGCCAAATTCTAAAGAAAAATCATTATCGAAGGTCCAAGACCATACATATTGATAGATAGAACTGGTATTTATTTGCTGAATAGACAGATTAGTTGCAAAAATCATGACTATACTTAACAATAAAATACTCGGAAAAGCCCACATACGACGAAGATTTTTTGTTGCTGTCGGAAAAAGAAGAAGTCCCACTCCTATTAACATAGGAACCAGAAGTGGAAGGAAAGGTATGATCCACGCATATTGATATGTCTGTTCCATAAAAAAGTTTTTTTTTTAATTCTTAATTAATATTAATTGTTTCCGATTCACCGAACCTTACCTCTTTTGAAAGGAGTCAATAAAAAAATGAAGATATGCACTAACTTAAACTACCTTAAATAGAATTTAAATTTCTTTTTACTTATTCTTTTTCTTTCTGAGTTTCTGATAAATATTTCAAATATTCAAATCAAGAAGTTACAATTGGTCAAATCATATGAAAGAAAGAGATTAATGACTAGTCTCCTTGGAATTTGAAAACTCGAGTCAAATTAGACATATTTTTCATCCATATTATCCAGTCTTTTAGATTTTTAGAAAAAAAATATTATCTAGAAAAGAAACACATAATGAATTAGAAAAGTGTAGACTTTTTTTTTGAACAATAGATGTCCTTCACATCCAGCTATACCAATGAGTAATCTCTTAATTTTAATTTAAATGGCAGTTCCAAAAAAACGTACTTCTGCATCAAAAAAGCGTATTCGTAAAAATTTTTGGAAAAGGAAGGGGTATTGGGCAGCGTTAAAAGCATTTTCCTTAGGGAAATCTCTTTCTACCGGGAATTCAAAAAGTTTTTTGTACGACAAACAAATAAAATAAGTAATAAAACATAACACGTTGGAATAATCTGAATCGGCCTGACTCAAAAATTGACTCATTGCATTTCAAAATAAAATTCCCGAATTCCATTCCCTGTTGAGCTAATCAATAGGAAATGGAATTCGTTCCGCTCTTAGAATATGTAGAAGAAGAATTCTTCTGTTTACCTTACCGAATTCAAAAAAAAAGTTTCTTTTTGTTGACAAAAAAACACAAGATACTAAAATTTCTTTTTAGTATATTTTATCATTTCCAAGCCGAGGAATCTTATTTCCCCATCAACCTATTTGTTACAATACTATAAGGTTTTCTTTTTTCTATAGATCCACTTTTTCCGTATATCTGTATAGAAGTGCATATAGAAAATCTTTCGTTACTAAAATCATTGAACCTAATTGATTAAAATTCTAAACTTTTTTGTGCAACTTTATTACTTTTGAATTTTCTCTGAAGTCTTCTAGACTATAAACCCCCATATATCTCTCGCCATCAATCCAGGCAAAAACCCTTAGTGAATATATTCTGGATAAATTATGTGTCAACTTTGAATGATCCAAAATAGGTTCTTTTTTTATGTTCATTGATAAAATAGATTTTTTTGTTTCACTTTTTGAACTCAAATAAATCAAAAACAGTTCATTAAAAGAAAAATGTTTTTTGGGGGGGTTCTATCCCTTAATTCATAGTAGGACGATCGAGTTTTACAAGAGTTCAAATAAAATACACAATAAAACTAAGACCCTCAGCTAAAATAATGAACCTTCAAATACCTATTTGAACGGATTTTTATTCATCAATTTGAATCTTTCCTAAAAAATATTCCACCCAATTGAATTCTTAAATCTAGACGATTGCTTATTCATAGGCTATTATGAGTTCAAGACAAGCCACTATGGTGAAATTGGTAGACACGCTGCTCTTAGGAAGCAGTGCGAGAGCATCTCGGTTCGAGTCCGAGTAGTGGCATATCATCTCCTAAAAAAAAGTAAATAGATCCTATAATGAATTCAATTGCCGATTTCTATTTTATAATTAAGGGACTCTTTTTTATGATATTTTCAACCTTAGAGCATATATTAACTCATATTTGTTTTTCGATCGTTTCAATTAGAATTACAATTCATTTGATAACCTTTTTAGTCGATGAAATCATAAAAGTATATGATTCATCCGAAAAGGGCATGATAATGACTTTTTTCTGTATAACAGGATTATTAATTACTCGTTGGATTTATTCGAGACATTTTCCACTAAGTGATTTATATGAATCGTTAATCTTTCTTTCATGGAGCTTTTCCCTTATTCATATAGTTCCGTATTTCAAAAAAAATCCAAATCTTCTAAGCACAATAATTGGACCGAGTGCTATTTTTACCCAGGGCTTTGCTACTTCAGGTCTTTTAACTGAAATACACGAATCCACAATATTAGTACCTGCTCTTCAATCTGAGTGGCTAATAATGCACGTAAGTATGATGATACTAGGCTATGCGGCCCTTTTATGTGGATCATTATTATCAGTATCACTTCTAGTCATTACAATTAGAAAAAAGAGAAAGGTTTTTGCTACAAGTAATTATTTAGTAAATTTAAATGAGTCGTTTTTCTTTGGTAAAATCGAATACATGAATGAACGAAGTAATATTTTCCAAAATACTTCTTTTTTTTCTCCAAAAAATTATTACAGGTCGCAATTGATTCAACAATTGGATTATTGGAGTTATCGGGTTATTAGTTTAGGATTTCTCTTTTTAACCATAGGAATTCTTTCTGGAGCAGTATGGGCTAACGAAGCATGGGGATCCTATTGGAGTTGGGACCCAAAAGAAACTTGGGCTTTTATTACTTGGGTCGTATTCGCAATTTATTTACATACTCGAAGAAATAGAAAATGGAAGGGTACAAATTCCGCAATTGTGTCGTCTATTGGATTTCTTATAATTTGGATATGTTATTTTGGGGTCAATCTATTAGGAATAGGACTACATAGTTATGGTTCATTTACATTAACATTTAATTGAATTCAAAAAGGGGTTCTTACCAATAGAAATAGAAAAGTGTACAGCGCATATCAGATAAAAAAAACTTTGTGTGAACTGGCGAGAACCCGGTTAATTTTGTAGTGATTCGCCGGGTTCTCGCCAGTTCAAATTCATTTTTTTACTTAACGTAAGAGAAGAAGAAAAGGCCTTCTTTTTGTCATTGTACAACGAACATTTTTTGAAATTTTGATTTTTTTTATGAAAAAAACTATCTATAAAAAGAATTAGATAGAATAACTTCAACCTTTTCAACTGATAGTGAAAGAACAAAATCAGGATACATACCAATACCTAGTACGGGTAAAAAAATAGAGATCGAAACAAAACACTCTCGTGGTCCAGAATCAAAAAAATAAGAGTTTGGGACATTAAATATCTTGTATCCATAGAACATCTGGCGTAACATAGATAATAAATAAATAGGAGTTAGTATCATTCCAATTGCCATTACAAAAGTAATTAGGAGTTTTGTCATTAAAAGATATTTTGGACTAGTAATTAGTCCAAAAAAGACTATTAATTCGGCAACAAAACCACTCATACCTGGTAATGCAAGGGAAGCCATCGCAAAACTACTGAACATCGTGAATATTTTTGGCATTGGGAGAGCTATTCCACCCATTTCATCAAGATAAACAAGACGTATTCTATCATAAGTCGTTCCGGCCAAGAAAAAAAGTGCAGCACCAATAAATCCATGAGAGACTATTTGTAAAAGGGCTCCGTTGAGTCCAATATCGGTGATAGAACAAATTCCTATAAGTATGAAACCCATATGAGATACAGAGGAATAGGCTATTCTTTTTTTTAAATTCCGTTGACCGAGAGATGTTGAAGCTGCATAGATTATTTGCATTGCACTTACTATCATCAACCAAGGAGAAAATATAGAATGAGCATGAGGGAATAATTCCATATTGATTCGAACTAATCCATATGCTCCCATTTTTAATAAGATTCCGGCTAGAAGCATACAAGTACTATAATGCGCTTCCCCATGGGTATCTGGTAACCATGTATGTATGGGGATGATTGGCAATTTGACAGCAAAAGCAATAAAAAATCCAATATAGAGTATTATTTCCAAGGCCACAGGATAGGACTGATTGGCTAATATTTCAAAATTGAATGTTGGTTCAGTAGAACCATATAAACCGATACCCAGAACTCCCAGTAAAAAAAAAACAGAACCCCCCGCCGTGTACAAAATAAATTTTGTAGCTGAGTACAGACGTTTTTTTCCTCCCCACATGGATACAAGTAAATAAACGGGAATTAATTCTAACTCCCACATGAAGAAAAAAAGTAAAAGGTCCTGAGAAGAAAATAATCCTATTTGCCCACTGTACATTGCTAACATCAGGAAATGAAATAATCGAGAATCGCGAGTAACTGGCCAAGCCGCTAAAGTAGCTAAAGTAGTGATGAATCCCGTCAGTAAAATGGGTCCTATAGAGAGTCCATCTATTCCTAATCTCCAATGGAAATCAAAAAAATTGATCCATTTATAATCCTCCACTAGTTGGATTAATGGATCATCCGATTGGAAATGATAACAGAATGCATAAGTCGTTATAAGAAGTTCTAAGATGCATATACATATAGTATACCAACGGATTACTCTATTTCCTCTATGTGGAAAAAAGAAAATTAAGGAACCCGCAAATATTGGCAAAACTACAATTATTGTTAACCAAGGAAAATGATTCGTGGTAAAGACAAGATACACTTGGGCCAGAAAAATCCGTGCTCAAAATCAAATTCAAATAGTTTGAGCACGGATTTTGTCGGTAAAAAAAAATGGATTCAAGTAGAGTTTTATGGAACGTATCAATAAGCTAGACCCATACTACGAGTTGTTTCATGCCATAAATAAACTCGAACACTCAAGAAATCCGTTGGACAGGCAGATTCACATCTCTTACAACCAACACAGTCCTCGGTCCTTGGAGCAGAAGCAATTTGTT